GTATTAGGCATCAAAATTTGGATTTTTATAGACAAAGAAGAGGAATAACAAAACTTTCATTGTTTGTCCGTCGATAGAACAAAAAGGGGAAACTCATTCATTTTCTGGCCAATCAAACAAATTCCGAATTCTTTAATTCTATAGGGTTGAATAAAAATTAGATTGACCTTTTGTTTTAATATAATTGCTATGCTTAGTGTGTGACTCGTTGGTTTTTTTTAGGGGGTTGGGATTAAAAAAAGACCGGCCCTGTGGTATGAAAACCAACCCATCGCTTCATATTATCTGGATCTAAAGAACCTGTCAAGATATGCCAAATCGGTGATATCTTTGTAGCAACTGAAATTTTTTTAGAATGAAACTTTAATGAATTCTAAATTTAAAGCAAAATACAGAACAATAGTGTGGGTAAATGGAAGGGTGAGAGAAAGAGATAAAAAAATATCAATGATATAGAATTCCAATATGTAAGGTCTATGAGTCCTCTCATAAAAGACAGTGTAATAAAGTAATTGATTCATCCATAATGAAATAGTAAATGAATCCTTCTTGTAGATTATAGAAGAAAAAACTCAAGAGCTTCGAGCCAATAAAGACTAAGAAGATTGACTCAAGAAGAAGAAATTGAATTAGAAGCTTCGTTGTAGAACTCTGACCTAACCATTTAGTACGAAGTGGTGGGGACGAAGGAACCTGTGAATGTAAAAGATTTTATTAAACAAATGAATCTTAATGATTCACTCGTTGGGATGGCGAAATGAACCGGAAAGCAATTCATCTATTCGGAGAAATGACGAACAAGTGCTAGGACTGAAATAGAGATTGCAAGAGTCAATATTCGCCCGCGATAATTTTTTTTTTAATTGGAATTCGTAAACCTGGATATGGATAAAGGACAAAAGAAAAGAAAGATTTAATAGGACGTTCCAAAAAAAACGATTTTTTTATCAAATTTTTTAGAAAAATGTTCTCATATCTATTCAAATTAATTGAAAGTCCATTTTGAATCCTTTTATTCGCGAGGAGCTGGATGAGAAGAAACTCTCACGTCCAGTTCTGTAGTAGAGATGGACTTCCGAAACAACCATCAATTATAACCCCAAAAGAACTAGATTCCGTAAACAACATAGAGGACGAATGAAGGGAATATCTTATCGAGGTAATCATATTTGTTTCGGTAAATATGCTCTTCAGGCGCTTGAGCCTGCTTGGATCACATCTAGACAAATCGAAGCGGGTCGGCGAGCAATGACACGAAATGCACGCCGCGGTGGAAAAATTTGGGTCCGTATATTTCCAGACAAACCAGTTACAATAAGACCCGCCGAAACACGTATGGGCTCGGGGAAAGGATCCCCTGAATATTGGGTAGCTGTTGTTAAACCGGGTCGAATACTATATGAAATGGGCGGAGTAACTGAAAATATAGCGAGAAGGGCTATTTTAATAGCAGCATCAAAAATGCCTATACGAACTCAATTTATTATTTTGGGATAAAAATGTAGAACCAACACAAACGAGTCTTGGGAATGAAAGAAAACCGCAGGTTTCTTTTTTTGGACAAAAAATATTTCTTTTATTTTCTTCATCCTTTGCATTGGAAGAATAGACTCAAAAATTCATATGATTCAACCTCAGACCCATTTAAATGTAGCAGATAACAGCGGGGCTCGCAAATTGATGTGTATTCGAATCATAGGAGCTAGTAATCGCCGATATGCTCATATTGGTGACGTTATTGTTGCTGTGATCAAAGAAGCAGTACCAAACATGCCCCTAGAAAAATCAGAAGTAGTAAGAGCTGTAATTGTTCGTACCTGTAAAGAACTTAAACGTGACAGCGGTATGATAATACGATATGATGACAATGCTGCAGTTGTGATTGATCAAGAAGGGAATCCAAAAGGAACTCGAATTTTTGGTGCAATCCCCCGCGAATTGAGACAATTCAATTTTACTAAAATAGTTTCATTAGCTCCCGAGGTATTATAAAATAGGATCCTGATATCTTTGAGATATTTGAAAAGAAATAGATATAGATTAAGAACTAGATTAATTCGTAGCTTATGTCTCACGCATATACCTTGAGAAATTCATATTCATAAACCAATAAAAAAACATGTTAATTATATCCAATTTTGAGGCACCAAAAATTTTACTTCATCATGGGTAGAGACACTATTGCTGAGATAATAACCTCTATACGAAATGCGGATATGGATAGAAAAAGAGTTGTTCGTATAGCATCTACTAATATTACCGAAAATATTGTTAAAATACTTTTCCGAGAAGGTTTTCTCGAAAACGTCAGAAAACATCGAGAAAAAAACAAAAATTTTTTGGTTTTAACCCTGCGACATAATAGAAGGAATAGCAAAAGACCCCATACCTGTAGAAATTTTTTAAATTTAAAACGGATCAGCCGGCCCGGTCTGCGAATCTATTCTAACTCTCAACGAATTCCTAGAATTTTAGGTGGAATGGGGATTGTAATTCTTTCTACTTCTCGAGGTATAATGACAGATCGGGAGGCTCGACTAGAAAGAATCGGCGGAGAAATTTTATGTTATATATGGTAATCCTTTTAATATCCAAATGGGATCTGAAACCTCTTCCTATTTGTAAAAAAAAAAAGAAAGGGGTGAGTTGTCTAATATCGTTTCTCCTACATTAGTTGATACTTCAAGGGGGCTTTACCTGAAATGAAAGAACAAAAATGGATTCATGAGGGTTTAATTACCGAATCGCTTCCCAACGGCATGTTCCGTGTTCGGTTAGATAATGAAGATCTGATTATTGGTTATGTTTCAGGAAAGATCCGACGTAGTTTTATACGGATACTGCCAGGAGATAAAGTCAAAATTGAAGTAAGTCGTTATGATTCAACTAGAGGACGTATAATTTATCGACTCCGAAACAAGGATTCGAAAGATTAGGTGGTTTTTATTCAATACGATTCGAGATTAAAAATTTCAAGAAACTTATTTTCTACCAAGAAGTAGATTCAGAATTAAGATAAGGAATGAAAAATATGAAAATAAGAGCCTCCGTTCGTAAAATTTGTGAAAAATGTCGACTAATCCGCAGACGGGGGCGCATTAGAGTAATTTGCTCGAACCCGAGACATAAACAAAGACAAGGATAATCAGACTCACTAAAGGACTAAACGTACAAATAAAGAATCTGTTTTGACATCAAATGGATATATTCCATATATTTCTGATTCATATTTATGAGATGCTACAATATGGCAAAAGCTGTACCGAGAATTGGTTCACGTAGAAACGTACGTATTGGTTCACGTAAAAGTTCACGTAGAATACCAAAGGGAGTTATTCATGTTCAAGCAAGTTTCAATAATACTATTGTCACGGTTACAGATGTACGGGGTCGGGTGGTTTCCTGGTCCTCGTCCGGTACTTGTGGATTCAAGGGTACGAGAAGGGGGACGCCCTTTGCCGCTCAAACTGCAGCGGCAAATGCTATTCGTACAGTAGTCGATCAAGGTATGCAACGAGCCGAAGTCATGATAAAAGGGCCCGGTCTCGGAAGAGACGCCGCATTACGAGCTATTCGTAGAAGTGGTATACTATTAACTTTTGTGCGGGATGTAACCCCCATGCCACATAACGGCTGTAGACCTCCAAAAAAAAGACGTGTGTAGAAATGAGGAGTGAAGGAATTTCAAGAGAAACAAGAGAAATAAATAATTCAATCAAATAACAAATAAAATATTATTACTATGGTTCGAGAGAAAGTAACAGTATCTACTCGGACGCTGCAGTGGAAGTGTGTTGAATCAAGAATAGACAGTAAACGTCTTTATTACGGGCGCTTTATTCTATCTCCACTTATGAAAGGACAGGCCGACACAATAGGCATTGCGATGAGAAGAGCTTTGCTTGGAGAAATAGAAGGAACATGTATCACACGCGTAAAATCTGAGAATGTCCCGCATGAATATTCGACTATAACGGGTATTCAAGAATCGGTCCACGAAATTATAATGAATTTGAAAGAAATTGTATTGAGAAGTAATCTATACGGAACTTGTGGCGCGTCGATTTGCGCTAGGGGCCCTGGATATGTAACTGCTCAAGATATCATCTTACCGCCTTATGTCGAAATAATCGACAATACACAACATATAGCTAGCTTAGTGGAACCCATTAATTTGTGTATTGGATTAGAAATCGAGAGAAATCGCGGATATCTTATCAAAATGCCACATACCTTTCAAGATGGAAGTTATCCTATAGATGCTGTATTCATGCCTGTTCGAAACGTGAATCATAGTATTCATTCCTATGAAAATGGGACTGAAAAACAAGAGATACTATTTCTCGAAATATGGACAAATGGGAGTTTAACTCCGAAAGAAGCACTTCATGAAGCCTCCCGGAATTTGATTGATTTGTTTATTCCCTTTTTATATAAGGAAGAAAAAAACTTACCTTTAGAGGACAATCAATACACGGTTCCTTTATCCCCTTTGACTTTTCACGATAAATTGGATAAAGTACGAAAAAACAAAAATAAAATAGCATTAAAGTCGATTTTTATTGATCAATCCGAATTGTCTCCCAGGGTTTATAATTGCCTCAAAAGGTCCAATATATATACATTAGTGGACCTTTTGAATAACAGTCAAGAGGATCTTATGAAAATTGAACATTTTCGCCTAGAAGATGTAAAACAGATATTGGGCATTCTAGAAAAACATTTCGCAATTGATTTACCAAAAAACAAGTTTTAAATCAATTGGATTTAATTAAGATATAAGAGTTGAATCTGTAGCACAATTCATATATTCGAAATAAATTGATAATTTTATTGAATAGATGTATCTAGGGAAAATTCGCTTTGAAGCACCTATTCCCTAGATACATACGTCGTGTTATTTCACACTCGAATCAAATTAAAAAAGACCTAAAGTTAGGGATTTATCAATAGGTAATGTTGCACCAATACCCAACCAAAGAGCGACTGCGGTACCAATC